GTTGGGTATATCAATTAAATAGACTAAAAAGCATTACAAAGTCTTACCCAAACCCTGGAATTTCTTGGTCTTGGATCTTCAAACAAAAAGAATACTTTGTTTGTAAGTTTAAATAATTATATTAAATTAAACGTGAATGATTCAAATGGGAATTCCTTTCTCCTAGATGTTGATTTACACATATCACATATATATTGTATATATCACAATATATCACAAGTCTTGTGATAAGAGAGGCCTTTTCTCCCACGATCCGTTTGTGAAAGAGTAGAATGGCTGAGAAACATAACTAATCTAAAAAAAAAAAAAAATGACTTTTAATTAATTAACATTAACTAAAACTAAATAGTTAGGGGGTACAGCAAACTTTTTATTGGGGATGGGGATAGAGGGACTTGAACCCTCACGATTTCAAAAGTCGACGGATTTTCCTCTTACTATAAATTTCATTTTTGTCAGTATTGGGATTGACATGTATAATGGGACTCTATCTTTATTCTCGTCCAATTAGTTCTTTAAAAGAACTATCAGATTATAGAGTGACTTATTTGATCAGTGAATATTCGATTCTTACTTAAACTTGGAATCGATTCACATCACAAGAATTCTTCCATTTTGTATATCATATAAGAAAAAATAAAGATTTGGATGACCATTAATCTTTTAATCTTTGATATTTTTGTATTATATGTATACGGGTTCAGCCTTTCTGTAGTTTAAAAGGAATCCTTGATCAACGCAGTCAACTCTATTCGTTAGAACAGCTTCCATTGAGTCTCTGCACCTATCCTTTTTTTATTCTTGCTTTCTGAACCCTCTTTTGTTTTCTGAAATAAGGATTTGGCTCAGGATTGCCCATTTTTAATTCCGGGGTTTCTCTGAATTTGAAAGTTATCACTTAGTATGTTTCCATACCAAGGCTCAATCCAACCAAGTCCGTAGCGTCTACCAATTCCGCCATACCCCCTTTTGTTTTGAGGCTGGGATCTCACTGGGATACCATCTCCTTTTTCCTTTCGTTTATTTATTCTGGATCCGAGGACGTTTACATTTAATTTAATTCTTTCGATAGGCACTTTTTTTATATAATTATAATATAGTATATTATAGTATATAAATTATATAATTATAATATAGTATATAAAAAAGTGTCTCTATTTCCATTTCCTCCTATTTGTTTGATCTCTTATCTATTTTCATTTTCTATTTTATTTCATATCATGGTAGGACCTTTATTTTTATTTAGTCCAATCGAAAATGATTCTATCATTGATGTATCCGCAATTCAATATGGATGGATATATAACAGATATATATGTCTCTTTTATTATCTTTTTTTTTTATACTCAAACGGTCAATTCTTTTTTTCGCCCTACCCCTTCTTTATCTTTCTGAATTAAAACAGAGGAATGTCTCATTGTATATACTCCGGGTTGTATCCTTACTTAATCTGAATCCTTATCTTTTCCTTAGGACCATCCCTGTATAATTAGAATAAAGTTATTGATATACCCTATAACATCATTCTATTAATTGTTATTTAAATTCTATTTATCTATAATCTAAAGACTAAAGAAATTAAAAAGTATTTTTTCTTTAGATTATATTTATTAGATTTTAGATTATATTTATTAGATTATAGTAGATTATAGTGTGTAACATAGTATTTTTCATTTTGTTTAATCGGGAGAGATGGCTGAGTGGACTAAAGCGTCGGATTGCTAATCCGTTGTACGAGTTATTCGTACCGAGGGTTCGAATCCCTCTCTTTCCGTAACTTCCTTCACCTAATTCACGAACATTACTGACCGCAATGTATCAAATACAAATAAAATAACAACAATAGAAAACTTATAAATATAATATGGACCGGACCCATATTATATTTTTATATTTATTTTATTATTTTTATTTTATTATTTTGGTTAAAATCGGAATCAAAGCCAATATAAGGTAATGGCTCCAGAGAATTACAAAATTGTTCAAACGAGGAATCATTTTGTAATTGCCTTGCATTTAGCGATAATTGATATTGAGTAAGAGCTTCTGTTTGTTGAATCCTTTTGGCTCTTTTATTTATGGAAGAATTTATATAAATATTTTTTGGTTCCCGGCCCGACAAGGATAAACGAGAACGAAAGCGATTTTCCATGGTTTTTCTTTCTCCAAGTGTACTTTGCTCATTCGGTCGCCTGCCATTTAATGTATCTTTAAGATACGACTTTATCATGCATAATTTTTCAAACTCCAGATCCGGTGCGTTTTTTTTGTTTCTTGAAAATATCATCTCACGTGTGTTCCTTTGGTTAACCCAGCATAAACTTTTATCCAGCCATCCATCCAGGGATGAATTTGTTAATAATAATTCATTCAATAAATTTATAATATTTTTAGTATTATCTTATGAGCAGCCGTCTTGGCTAAGTCGAACCAATGCTGTGAGTTTAGGAAAGTAATTTTATGAAAAGAGACATTCATGTTCATCCCCACCACCGTTTCT